TGGGCCTTTTACTAGTTAGTCCCGGTAAAGCCCCCAGCCGGCGTATTTTTTTAAAACGAGGTCCTCGGTAACGGGACATATAAAGGCTCCTTTTTGATTCACTTTACTTTGAAAAAAAAAAAATGGAAATTCAGACTGAACTAAAGGATCAACAAAACAAAACTAAATCTACTGAAGTACTACAAAACAGAATTAAAGAAATTTTATCAATATTCGGATTTTTGTATATATAGGAAATTCAAGTTAAGACTACGTTTTACAATTTCTTCTGTAGAGATCTAATTGTTTTAGTCAACCTTTTTTTATTCATAGCTATAGCTGCAAGTTACCATGACATAATAGATTGATGACCCAACATTTAGAGAAAGCGAAAGTAGAGATTTTAAATCATGGAAAGAAAAAGAGCCGGCTATCGGAATCGAACCGATGACCATCGCATTACAAATGCGATGCTCTAACCTCTGAGCTAAGCGGGCGGATATAAGAGTAATACAGGAAACTTCGGATCTTAACTATTACCTAGCGATTCTTCTTCTTTTTTTTTTTTCTTTATTATTTCCATTTCTTCTATTTCTTAGTTATTAGTTAGATATTTTAACTAGAGATCTAGATAAATTTGATATCTAAAAAGAAATAGAATTCCATATATATCATCATATATATGAATATGAAATCAATACAAGAAAGAAAATATGAAAAATCTGATTCTGATCTGAAATGAAATCTTCAATAATATTATGAATAATTCATTTATTACCATTAGAATTCTATCATTCTAATCGTGGAACTAGAAAACTATACTTTAAAAACTTTAAAACTTGAAATCTCAATTTCACGTAACGAATCCTAATATAATAGATAAATAAGAGAACTAGTGAAAAGAGAATCATATTCTATTGATTTTTATTCGAATAATGGAAATCAATGACTAAAACTGATAGAAATTTGGATTCTATAATTATAGACAATAGGACGAAGAATTAATATTGGCCGTTCCACTATTTTAAATCATACTGTCAAAAGGAAGGATTAGGAAAGGCATAGATATATGTGGGATCTATCTATCTATATTGAATTGTGGATACATCAATGATAGAATAAGGTTCATCTAATAGAGATGAAATATAGAATAGAGGGTGGGCATAAAAATAAAATAGCAGCATACACTTTTTTGATATAGGAATCATTACCTAATGAATTCAACAGTGCCAAGATCAATAAAAGAGGTAGATGGAATTAGAACTGGATCCTTGTATTAAAGTCTCAAAGGAAAGGAAAGGGGGATATGGCGAAATTGGTAGACGCTACGGACTTGATTGGATTGAGCCTTGGTATGGAAACCTGCTAAGTGGTAACTTCCAAATTCAGAGAAACCCTGGAACTAAAAATGGGCAATCCTGAGCCAAATCTTTGTTTTGAGAAAAACTAAAAAATGAGAAAAAAGGGATAGGTGCAGAGACTCAACGGAAGCTGTTCTAACGAATGGAATTTACTACGTTAGATTAGTAGCTAAAATCCTTCTTTCTATCAAAAGAAAAGAAGGAAATTACAGAAAAGATGACCTTATATACCTAATACATACGTATACATACTGACATAGCAAGCGATTAATTACATTTCTTTCTATTACTATTATCTTATCTACTATTAAGGTATGAATATTAGTATGAGTATAGGATAAGTATATATATAGAAACCCTCTATTTCTCTTCTATTATTCTATAAGTAATTAGAATAATATACTATGAAAAGTTTAAATTCTATCAATTCTAATTGAAGTTAAAAAAAAAAAAAAAAAAATTGAATTCAAATATTAAGTTATTCAGTTCTAAAATGATTCATTCCAGAGTTTGATATATTTTTTGAAAATGAATTGGACGAGAATAAAGAGAGAGTCCCCTTTTACATGTCAATACCGACAACAATGAAATTTATAGTAAGAGGAAAATCCGTCGAATTTAAAAATCGTGAGGGTTCAAGTCCCTCTATCCCCAAGAAAAAGCCCATTGAAATTCCCCACTCTTTCTTTACCCTCATCCTCTTTTTTTCTTTGTTTATCAGTTTTTCAGTTCAAACAAAATTCAATATCTTTCTCATTTCATTCACTCTATTCTTTCACAAATTGATCCAAATAGAAATCCTCATATCCTCTTCGAATTCCAATCCAATTTTTTTTCTTTTTATAAATAGGATACCTGTACAAATGAACATATAGAATCTCCGTTAGGATGATGCAGGTAAATGGTCGGGATAGCTCAGTTGGTAGAGCAGAGGACTGAAAATCCTCGTGTCACCAGTTCAAATCTGGTTCCTGACACAGGAATAATGTATTGGATAGATATTCATACCTTATACAAATGAAATTCATTGAGATGGGTTGGGATAGATATTCTTTTTTTTTTTTCTTCTTCTCTGTTCATACTTTTCTTATTTAAAATTCCAAAGGGATGTTCAATTTTCGTATATGGATAGATAAAATCTAATACCTAAAAGAGCTAAT